GGGATATAATCAAATCTTTTGATTAGTTGTTCCTATAGAAATGATCTGTTTTATTTGACTGATGGGGACAACAAATAATAAACTATAACAAATTCAATATAGAAATATATATAAATAAATATTGAATATTATATATATATAATATTATATATATAATATTCAATATAATATTAATAAAAATAATTAAGTCAAAATAATTAAGAAAAAATACAAATATATATATCTTATTTTATATAATAAAATAAGATATAGAAAAAAATAGATATATTCTCTATATATTATTCTATATTCTCTATAGAGATAGAATTCTATAGAGAATTCTCTATAGAATATGAATAAAATAAAGATATATATAGAAAAGAAAGATATATATAGAATCAAATCATAGAATCAAATAAGAAATCAGAATAGAAAAAAGAAAATAATAAACAGAGTGTTCTTATTCAAAACGCCCTGTGATCTTCAACCAATTCTGTGCTTCAATATAATTACCAGGGGTAAGGGCTATAGCTTGTTTCCAATATTCAGCGGCTTGATCAAACCAGGATTCCGCAATTTCAGAATCTCCCTGTCGAATGGCCTGTTCTCCGCGGTCGGAATAGGTGAGTAAATTCCTTCCCTTAGAACCGTACTTGAGAGTTTCCTGACTCATACGGCTCAACAGTCAATTCTTTTGATCTTCCTTTTTTTCTGGAGTTAACCACAAGAAAAGAGGTTAATTACATGAGTTTCAAACTGAAATTTGGATTAATAAAGAATTTAATCCTTTTTTATAGTTTTATCTTTTCTCCTACCTTCAGAAGAATAAAGCATCGGCATTAACACTCTCATTAGAATTTTCTGAAAGGTAACTATCTCGATTTCATATATCATATACTTTTCTATATGATATATCAATTTCTATAGAATCTTTGAGAAAAAGACTTTTCTTCATAAGAAAGAAAAGACTTACAATCTTTGGGATCTGATACTACACCGCTGCTCAAAACCTTAGGGGATCGACTTTCTTACATAAGTGGATTCCTAACTCTTCTATCATGATAGAAGTAAGCAGTTCTTGTTGTATCGGCCAAAAACCTTGTTAATTGATCTTTACGGTGCTTCCTCTATCAATTAGATCTTTTATCCATAGAAAAAAGTATCTAGGCATATATATTTCTTCATATTTCGACTTCTATGAAGTTTCTTTCTTTGCTACAGCTGATAAAAATCGTTGTTTTGGACGATATATATGTAGAAAGCCTATTTTGTTTTCTAGTATTTATTAGTATTAGCGGATTTGCTTATTAGTGAATTTGCTCGTTCTTTTCTTTTTTCTTTCTATAGTGGAGATAGTCGCACGTAATGACAGATCACGGCCATATTGTTAAAAGCTTGAGGTAAGAACGGGTTTCGTTCGAGTGCCCGAAAATAGTATTCCAAAGCTTTCGTATGTTCTCCGTTACTTGTGTGGATAAGGCCTATGTTATAAAGTATATAACTTCGATCATAGGGATCAATTTCCAGTCGCATAGCCTCATAATAATTCTGTAAAGCTTCCGCATAATTTCCTTCAGATTGAGCCGACATCCGTTACGGTCGTCATTCGGTTCAAAGAATCTCCGTTCCAGAACCGTACGTGAGATTTTCATCTCATACGGCTCCTCCTTTATGTGTATAATGATAAACATATATAGAATCAAAAAAGATTGCAATATTCTCATTATCAACTGAGCGGGACTAGCGTTTTTACACGAAATCTCTAGCCAACCTTCCTGTAAAAGATCTTTTCTTAACATCAAGTATGTTATTACTGGATAAATAGTCACTTCAACAATTTCTTTGTTCTCAACGCCGCTCAATTTCCCGGAATTAGTCACTTCAACAGTCTTCGATGGTTATATGGGTATCCAAAATACGAACGAGATGGATGTTTCTTGTCCCAACCATTCTTGTTAGTCCCGATCCCGATAAGAAAGGAAGGATTTTTTTTACAAAGTTTTCTAGTGTTGTTGATTCCTAAGCGTAGTGCCTCTTCCCCCATGCCGCCCATTGGTACTAGTGGAGTAGGGTTGACCTAACCCCAAAGGTATAGGTATAACCTTTCGCTTAATACTATAAATCTAAAATTGAAGCATATGAGGCTGCATTAATCGGGGATACACGACAGAAGGACTTAATCGTTTTATTTCCAAACTTCACCTTCAGCAAGCGTAGGTTTTTTTTTTCAAAATTTTTTTCTTTCTCTCCGAAGAATGTATCTTTCTCCTAAGACTGAGATCAGTAAAAAAAAAGATAATCAAATCGCACCATCTCTGTAATAAGTGAATGCCTCTTTTTCTCCGGAAGTTGTCGGAATTATTCGTAATAAGATATTGGCTACAATTGAAAAGGTCTTATCAATAAAATTTCCATTTATCCGAGATCTAGGCATAGGTAGCAATCCATTCTAGAATTTCATTTTTTATCGCGTGAGAAAATAATCCCCCAAACAAAGGAATTGTACAATACAGTACGAAAT